TCTTTTTTTCGTTGTATGAGATTCCATTTGATTATGTTCAATTGGTGGTGTAGTCTATAATAAAGAACTTCTTTTGATTATTTTGATGTTTCTAGGAGGAGATAACATTGATAGCCTCTATTCGTGTCCTAGCTCGTCTGAGAGCTAGATTGGCTTCAATTACTTGTCTTTTACCCTCAGCTCTACTCAAGTTAGCTTCAGCTATTTCAAGAGTTTGTTGAGCTTCTTGCGGATCAATGTCAGTACTCATCTCCGCATCATTTCCTAAAATGGTGATCTCATTATTACCTATTCTAGCGAAACCGCCCATCAGAGCTACCGTTAACCATTGATCATTGGGGCGTATTCTCAAAAGACCTATATCTACGGCCGTGGCAATAGGTGCGTGGTTTGGTAATATACCAATTTGACCACTATTAGTGAATAAAATTATTTCTTTCACTTCTGAATCCCAAATAATTCGATTAGGAGTCAGTACACAAAGATTTAACGTCATTTCTTCAATTTGCTCTCCACTTCTAAGTTCATAGCTTTCGCGGTAGCTTCATCGATGTTACCCACCAAATAAAAGGCCTGTTCGGGAAGACTGTCTAATTCTCCGGAAAGAATGAGTTGAAACCCCCTAATTGTTTCTGCGAGACCAACATATTTCCCTGGAGAACCGGTAAATACTTCTGCCACGAAGAAGGGTTGTGATAAGAAACGCTCAATTTTTCGTGCTCTTGCTACAGTTAAACGATCTTCTTCGGATAATTCGTCCAACCCAAGGATAGCTATAATGTCCTGAAGTTCTTTGTAACGTTGTGAAGTTTGCTTAACTTTTTGCGCAGTTTCATAATGTTCCTCGCCAACGATGCGAGGTTGTAACATAGTTGACGTTGAATCTAAAGGATCTACCGCTGGATAAATACCTTTGGCAGCTAATCCTCTTGATAGTACGGTAGTAGCATCTAAATGTGCAAATGTCGTGGCAGGAGCAGGGTCGGTCAAATCGTCCGCAGGTACATAAACTGCTTGGATCGAAGTTATAGATCCCTCTTTGGTAGAAGTAATTCTTTCTTGCAAAGAACCCATTTCTGTACTAAGGGTGGGTTGATAACCCACTGCAGAAGGCATTCTCCCCAATAAGGCAGATACTTCTGATCCTGCTTGGACGAAACGAAAAATATTGTCGATGAATAGAAGCACGTCTTGTTCATTAACATCCCGGAAATATTCCGCCATGGTTAGGGCAGTCAAACCAACTCTCATACGAGCTCCCGGTGGTTCATTCATTTGACCATAGACTAGAGCTACTTTTGATTCTGCAATATTTTTTTCATTAATCACTCCAGATTCTTTCATTTCCATGTAGAGATCATTTCCTTCACGAGTACGTTCGCCTACTCCGCCAAATACAGATACACCCCCATGAGCTTTGGCAATGTTGTTGATCAATTCCATGATGAGGACTGTTTTACCCACCCCAGCTCCCCCAAATAGACCGATTTTTCCCCCACGACGATAAGGAGCTAAAAGATCCACCACTTTAATCCCTGTTTCAAAGATTGATAATTTCGTATCTAACTGTATAAACGCAGGCGCAGATCTATGAATAGGAGATGTTGTGCGAGTATCTACAGGCCCTAAATTATCAACAGGCTCTCCAAGAACGTTGAAAATTCGTCCGAGAGTAGCTCCGCCAACTGGAACACTTAGAGGAGCTCTCGTGTCAATCACTTCCATTCCTCTCATCAGACCATCTGTAGCACTCATAGCTACAGCTCTAACTCGATTATTTCCTAATAATTGCTGTACCTCACAAGTCACATTAATTTGTTGACCGGTCGTATCTCGACCTTTAACTACCAAAGCATTATAAATATTAGGCATCTTTCCTGGGGGAAAAACGACATCTAGTACGGGGCCAATAATTTGAACAATACGTCCTAAGTTTTTTTCTTCAAGTGTGGAAACCACAGGACTAGAAGTAGTAGGATTGTTTCTCATAATCATAATAAAGTGAAATATGTCGAAATTTTTTTGGAATAGTACCTAATCAAAAAAAATGTCCGATAGGAAGTTGATCGGTTAATTCAATAAGAAATAAATGGGGTTAGCACTGTATTTAGTTGGTACCGCATTTTCAAGTTCAACCAATCCTTTTTTTATTTTTAATATCAAGAATAGGAATCATGAGCATGAGTAAGTTAAGTGTGTTTTATTTTTTTTTATAGCATTATAGAAAATACCGTCTCGTCTATATTATATATGGAATTCCAACCCGAACTCGATTTATGATTTAGTATTTCGATCTCATTGCTTATTGTTTTTTTGCATATACATTTCTGTCTATTCTTGTTTTATACCTTTTCGTGGACGAATTATGCCTATTTTCACATCTAGGATTTACATATACAACATATATCACTGTCAAGAGTGAATTTTTGTTAGTATTTATAGATACTTAGATGAAAAATGGGAAGGGGATCAATTCAATTATAAACTTTCGAAATAAGGA